GGTATAGCCGCCTTCAATCTTTTAATGAAAAAAAAAAGAGAACTACTTCGGGAGTAAAAAAATCTTTTGGGGATAGAGGGACTTGAACCCTCACGATTTTTAAAGTCGACGGATTTTCCTCTTACTATAAATTTCATTGTTGTCAGTATTGACATGTAGAACGGGACTCTATCTTTATTCTCATCCGATTAATAAGTTCTTCCAAAGATCTATCAGACTATGGGGTGAATGATTTGATGAATGAATATTTGATTCTTTTTTGAACTTTAAATCGATTCAAAACAAAAAAATTCTTCCATTTTCTATTTCATATTCTAAATCTTTATTTAGAGAGAATTTGATATTCTCTATATATAATATATAGAAATAAAAAATATCTAAAAATTCGAAAAAAAAAATACAGAATAGATTCGGGGTCTTAGTAATCATTTGATATAGTTAAGGTTTCGACGGAAGAATTCTTAGAACAACACAGCACAGTCAATCTCATTTGTTAGAATAGCTTCCTTTGAGTCTCTGCACCTATCCTTTTTTTTATTCTTGCTTTCTGAATCCTTATTTTTGCTTTTGAAAAAAGGAGTTGGCTCAGGATTGCCCATTTTTAGTAATTCCAGGGTTTCTCTGAATTTGAAAGTTTTCACTTAGTAGGTCTCCATACTAAGGCTCAAGCCAATTAAGTCCGTAGCGTCTACCGATTTCGCCATATCCCCCTTTTTTTTATTAGGATCTCCATGTGATGTCCTTCCCTTTCTATTCTTTCATTTCTGACGGAACCACCGAATTCATTAGATTTGATATGGATTACTATACCGAAAAATGTTTTCTCCATTTTCATTTTTTGTCTATCTTCCTTCATCTCTATCGGAAGTCTATATTTGACTTTGATTTGGTTTAATCAGAAATGATTCTATCATTTCTGTAGCTACAATTCAATATCGCGGAATATATACCATATATATCCTACGCCCATTTCAGTTTCGCATTCAATTTGTAATACTCAAAGGGTCGATTCTTTTTTTGTTATCATAGTCTACGAATGCACGCCGAAGAATATCTTATTATGTTAATATAATCCAGAGTTCATCTTTCTCTTTTCAATTTCTTTAATCTTTTTGATTTTAAGTTTTTTTCCTTAAGGCAAACTCTTATAACTCTATTATAACTCTAATAGTTCTCCATTTATTCGAGTTATAGATATAATTCAAATTGTCATAATGAATTTTTTTGTTTTAATTTCGATTTGATTTGAAAATTCATAGCTCTACTAAAAAGAGAAATAGAATTTCATATAATTTCTAAATCTAATTGAAATAGAATCTAATTGTTCTAGACGAACAATAGACTATACATAGAGAGAAATAAACTAAAGTCAATATTTCTATTTATTTGATATTTTATTTGAAATATTTATTTCAAATTCATATCATAAAAGAATAAAAATCAATAAGCTTACACTAAAATATAGTTTATTGAATGCCAGTGTATGTATAATTTCTGGGAGCCCGCTTAGCTCAGAGGTTAGAGCATCGCATTTGTAATGCGATGGTCATCGGTTCGAGTCCGATAGCCGGCTTTTTTTTCTTTGTTCTTATTTTATACAATTTTTTTTATTTGAAATCGAAGAACAAAGAAAAGAATAAAGGTACCTTTCCCTTCGTCAAAACGATCTATTATGTCCTAGAAACTTCCAACTAGGAATAAAAAGAAAATCAAAGGGTTCAATCTCGGCAGACCAAATCGGGAAAAACGCTTTCTTTTTCTTTTTTTACTTACATATTTTAATACAAAAAATATATATAATATATAAAAGGGTTTGTATATAATGGATATACAATCCATTTCATTATTCATTGGAATACAACATTTCGGAATACAACACTTCAGTGGATTTCGTTTCAGTTATCATTTAGTTCAGTTTTAATTTAGGTTTTTTTGTAAAATCGAATCTATATATAAATAGAAATAAAGAAAATAAATAAAGAAAGGAGTCTTTATGTCGCGTTACCGAGGGCCTCGTTTCAAAAAAATACGCCGTCTAGGGGCTTTACCCGGACTAACTAATAAAAGGCCTAGAGCCGGAAGTGATCTTAGAAACCAATCACGTTCCGGGAAAAGATCTCAATATCGTATTCGTCTAGAAGAAAAACAAAAATTGCGTTTTCATTATGGTATTACAGAACGACAATTACTTAAATACGTTCGTATCGCCAGAAAAGCCAAAGGGTCAACAGGTCAGGTTTTACTTCAATTACTTGAAATGCGTTTGGATAACATCCTTTTTCGATTGGGCATGGCTCCGACTATTCCTGGAGCCCGCCAATTAATTAACCATAGACATGTTTTAGTTAACGGCCATATAGTAGATATACCAAGTTATCGTTGCAAACCCCAAGATACTATTATGGCGAGGGATGAACAAAAATCCAGAGCTCTAATTCAAAATTCTCTTGATTTATCCCCCCGTGAGGAATTACCTAAACATTTGACTCTTAACCCAATCCCATATAAAGGATTAGTCAATCAAATAATAGATAGTAAGTGGGTCGGTTTGAAAATAAATGAATTGCTAGTGGTAGAATATTATTCTCGTCAAATGTAGCCCTAAATAAAATACAAAAGAAAGGGGTTTCGGACAATTTGGCCCCTTTCTTTTCCCAAAGGAAAATGACTTAAGGTTAAAAGTCAGGGGTTTGCTCTAGATTTTCTCCCACTCATATATTCTATCCCATCCCAGGTTTTTCCTATTCATGTATCCTAGATTGACAGAAAGATTTTCACTCTTTGTCTATTCGTTTATTTCCAGTATTTTACTTATCGCAGCAATTCGAAATAGAAGAAATATATATTATTTAGCAAAATAAACGAAGAATCTAACTCTTATGTTCGAAAGTATTTCTTGTTGTTTGATTTGTTACAGTTCGAAATGTTGACGAATTAAATTAAGTGAAAGTCAAGTACGGAAAGAGAGGGATTCGAACCCTCGGTAAACAAAAGCCTACATAGCAGTTCCAATGCTACGCCTTGAACCACTCGGCCATCTCTCCTACACAATGATTATGACTCATAAACCGAAGAAATAGCGAGCCATTACTATGTGCATATTTATTTATTCGATTTTTGTTTGTATAGGTACGACTAGGATTAACACCCCAATACTATAAACAAACTAATAGTATAACGAATAGTAATAGAAGATTTTTTAGAAAAAATCTTTCTTCGTAGGATTGAATTAAAATAAAAAACAAATTTTTCCTTGTTATATATTTATATTGATTCATATTTGCGAAGATGATGTTCCTATCCTTTTATTTTGCTATATGCGAAATTTCCATATATACCGGATTCGATCAATTAATTTAAACAAATCAAAGGATTGATGTGTTTATGTTTTTTAGATTATAGACGATTAAATGGATCCTCTTTGATTATGGTTCGATTTTGATTTAGACTACAATTCCATAAAATTCTCAAAACAAATTAGAAAATTCCCGTCTAGTTTTAAAGTGCTCACCAACAAATCCCTAAAATTTCACAGTTATTCTATTTCCATCATAGAATAATTATTCGATTCGCTTTCCTTTCGTCTTTCGATCATAATTCAATCAATTTTTTTTATCTGATCGAAAAATTCCTTGATTCTTCCGCTTCAATGAAATCGGAATAGCTCCTATATTACTTCAGTTGATTTGTATGAATTCAAATGCGATTCAACTATTTCTTATTAATTTGTGAAAAAGGAGCAATTTTTTTTGGGGGTATTTGGAACAATTCGAATAAATAGAAGTATACGTAGTAGTAAAAAACTTGTATCTTTATTGAATTTTTCTTGTTTGGAAAGGAATCTGTTTTTATGTTATTTCGTACTGTACAAATTCTTTGTTTGTGGAATCGTTTTCCCACAAGGGGAAATTCAAAGCATTTTAGAATGGATTGATACCTATGCCTAGATCACGGATAAATGGAAATTTTATTGATAAGACCTTTTCAATTGTGGCCAATATCTTATTACGAATAATTCCGACAACTTCAGGAGAAAAAGAGGCATTTACTTATTACAGAGATGGTGTGATTTGATTTTCTTTATTATTTCGTTTCCTTTTACTGCTCCTAGTCTTAGTGAGAAAAGCACACGATTCGGGATAGTAAAGAACAAATATTCTTATTCCATATTATAGAAATAAACCTACGCTTGTTGAAGGTGAAGTTTAAAAATAGAACAATTCCTTCTGTCGTGTATCCCCGATTGATGCAACCTCAGATACTATGCTTCAGTTATAGATTTTAGTATTGAACGAAAGGTTACACCGTTGTGTTTTGTATTACAGGTCAATCCTCCTTCCTAGTAATGTAATATAGTACCAATAGGCGGTATAGGGGAAGAAACACTACATCTAGCAATCGACAACATGAAAGCTTTGTAAAAAATTACTTACCTACTCCCTTTCGTTTCTTATCTGGATTGGGACTAACAAGAATGGTTGGGACAATAAACCTCCATCTCGTTCGTACTTTGGATACCCGTATAACCATCGAAGACTGTTGAAGTGATTATTTCCTGGAAATTAGGAGGCGTTGAGGACAAAGGAATTGTTGGAGTTATCCTTTAGTATCAAGACACTTGATTCGACTAAAAGCTCTTGCGCAAGAAGGTTGGCTAGAGATTTTTTGTAAAAACACTAGCCCCGCTGAATTCATAATGAGAATGCTTTAACCTTTTTTTATTATTCCATGTATTTTTAATTCTCATTATGTATATTTAAGGGAGGAGCCGTATGAGGTGAAAATTTCACGTACGGTTCTGGAACGGCGATTCTTTTAATCGAATAACGACCGTAACGGATGTCAGCTCAATCCGAAGGAAATTATGCGGAAGCTTTACAGAATTATTATGAAGCTATGCGACTAGAAATCGATCCCTACGATCGAAGTTATATACTCTATAATATAGGCCTTATTCACACAAGTAATGGAGAACATACGAAAGCTTTAGAATATTATTTTAGGGCACTAGAACGAAACCCATTCTTACCACAAGCTTTTAATAATATGGCCGTGATCTGCCATTACGTGCGGCTATCTCCACTATAGAAAGAAAAAAGAAGACAAAATCTTCTAGTAAAGACTAAAAAAGGCTCGCTACAAATGCATCGTCCAAAAAGATGATTTCTTTGAGCGGTAGCAAAGAAATAAACTTCATACTACTAGAAGTCAAAATATGAAGAAATAAGAAAAAAAATATGCCTAGATACTTTTTTCTACGTCTATGGATAAAAAAAGATCTAATTGATAGAGAGGAAGCACCGTAAAGATCAATTAATGAGGTTTTGGGCCAATACATTAAGAAAAGAACTGCTTACTTATACCTATATATAAATCTAAGATAGAAAAAGTTAGGAATTAACTTATGTAATAGAGTCGATCCACTAAGACCAAGGTATTGAGCGGCGGTGTAGGATCAAATCCCACAGATAGTAAGTCTTTTTCTTACTTATGAAGGAAAGCCTTTTTCAAAGATTCTATATAAATTTCTAAATTTCGATATGAAACCGAGATAGTTACTTTGCGGAAAATACGAAGGATAGGAATAAATACCTGTGCTTTCTTCTTCTGCAGGTGGGAGAAAAGAAAAAACTGAAACTGATTCTTAATTAAATCAAAATGAAAGTTTGAAACTCATGTGATTAATCTTAATCTCTTTTGGTTCCTGCGAACAGTGAAATATAGATCTATAAGAAATCGCATTCGTTTTAATAGGACACCAAAAGAATTAACTGCGGAGCCGTATGAGGCGGGAAACTCTCAAGTACGGTTCTAAGGGAAGGAATTGAACCTCCTATTCTGACCGGGGAGAACAAGCCATTCGACAGGGAGATTCTGAAATTGCGGAGGCTTGGTTTGATCAAGCCGCTGAGTATTGGAAACAGGCTATAACGCTTACTCCCGGGAATTATATTGAAGCGCATAATTGGTTGAAGATCACGGGGCGTTTCGAATAAAAGAATAAAAATTCTTATTATTTTTTTGTTATTTGTTAGAATTATTTTTGGTCTATTCGTCAAATAAAATGGAATTCTTTTTCGAGGAAGAACCAATCAAAGAATTTCATTATATCCCTTTTCAGCGCATTCTAGTTTGGCTGGTATTTCTTAGGGATAAAGAATACACAGATAGAGCACAGAATCGATTTATTTCTTTTCGTCTATTAGCTATTAATAGAATACAAATAAATTACTATATTAAAATATAAAAAATCAAACAATTTTAATAAATAATGAATAATATTTCTATATCTAGATATAGAAATATTATTCATTACTCTAAAATCGGAATTATTCTAAAAAAAAAATACTAAAATAAGAAAAAACCGTCGAATGAATAAATACCGGGATGTTTCTTAGTAATAACTAAGAACTGTTCGTCCGATTTTTCCTATTTTCAATAGAATATTTTTGAATAGAATCTATAAGAATTAATATATTCTATGTAAAACATTAAGTAGCTACATCTAATACGTTCGAATTGAGATAAGAATAATCTAAGTTGTACAAAAAAAGAATTTTTACCTTAAAAAACCCAAAAAGGGGTTTGAATATCAAAAAAGGTCCGTTGAGCGCCGCACGCCTATGTCATAATAGATCCGAACACTTGCCCTGGATCGACTTCCAGATCATAATTGCTCTAGTAAATAACTAAAAAAAATGGAGAGATGGGAGATAGAAGTGAAAGAAACAAATTCTAAATATCTCTCCGAGGTTCAACAATTATTTGAATGTTGGCAGGTCTCTTTATATGTCTTGTCCGGAAAGAGGAGGACTCAATGATTATTCGTTCGCCGGAACCAGAAGTAAAAATTTTGGTAGATAGGGATCCCGTAAAAACTTCGTTTGAGGAATGGGCCAGACCCGGTCATTTTTCAAGAACAATAGCTAAGGGCCCTGAAACTACTACATGGATCTGGAACCTACATGCTGATGCTCACGATTTCGATAGCCATACCAGCGATTTGGAGGAGATCTCCCGAAAAATTTTTAGTGCCCATTTCGGTCAACTCTCCATCATCTTTCTTTGGCTGAGTGGTATGTATTTCCACGGTGCCCGTTTTTCCAATTATGAAGCATGGCTAAGTGACCCTACTCACATTGGACCTAGTGCCCAAGTAGTTTGGCCAATAGTGGGCCAAGAAATATTGAATGGTGATGTAGGGGGAGGTTTCCGAGGAATACAAATAACCTCGGGTTTTTTTCAGATTTGGCGAGCATCGGGAATAACTAGTGAATTACAACTTTATTGTACCGCAATTGGTGCATTGGTCTTTGCAGCATTAATGCTTTTTGCTGGTTGGTTCCATTATCACAAAGCTGCTCCAAAATTGGCTTGGTTCCAAGATGTGGAATCTATGTTGAATCACCATTTAGCAGGACTACTAGGACTTGGGTCTCTTTCTTGGGCGGGGCATCAAATCCATGTATCTTTACCGATTAACCAATTTCTAAATGCTGG